CCAAAAAAATCTTTGATTTCTTTTTGAAAAGACGTAAATGTCTTTTTTTGAAGTAATGACACTATTTAAATCATGATATTCGTGGAAAATCAATCGCAACAAATGCAAAGAAGGAACATCTTTGATCCAGCATTTAAGGATTTGAACTAAGATTTCCATATGGATGGGATGGGGTATTAGTAGATTTGACACAAAATTTAAATGTGATAATTTATCTTCTAAAAAAGGAAAGATTGAATGAATAGATCGTAAATTCTGAGATTTTGGTATTTTTTTTTCTTCAAGGGAAGATACTAATTGCGACGAGAATGGAATTTCCAGAATGACTCCAAAAGCTTCTGATAATATTTTAGAATAAAAATGAGAATAAAAATAATTTTTATGACCCCAAAATATATTTTGGTTAGAATAATTTACCGAAGAAAAAAAAAGTTTCTGTTGATATATTCGAGTAATTAAACGTTTCACAAGTACTAAACTATATTTATTGTCATAACCAATAATTTCCACAGATTCGTAATAAAGAAAACTATTGAAGCTATAATCATGAGCAAGTGAGTAAATATACTCCTGAAGGAGTAGCGGATATAGAAAGTTTTGTTGACGAAATGTATCTTTTTTCAATCTAAATATCCTTGCAATCCTGTCATTTACATAATTTTTACTATAACCAAAAAACCAAAAAAAGGAAGGCACTTCTTGTGTTCTGAAATGATACATAGTGCAATATGGTCAGAACGGCGTATGTGTATATTTTATGTAGTCTATTTTTTATCTTATACTAATAAATAGTCTATAATTTAGATATAATATGCACTGTATATATTGTTACTTTATAGACTCTATATTTTTTTTTTTATACTGTACTGTGATGTAAATCACTTAATGGTAATATAAGAAATAAAATATTTAAGAAAAAATAAATACCCGGAGACAGGGGGTCCAATCTACAAATTTTTTTCCTTTACCTTTTTATGCAATTAGTTTTTCTTTGTTAACAAAAGTATAATAACAAGAAAAGAAATAAAATAATGATAAGAAAAAGAAGGAAAGGGGGTAAAAATCTTTTATTTTTGCAACCCAATAACTCTTTTGATTTTGGAAAAATTCTTGTTTTATCACTATACTATTTCTTCTACACATCCGTCTCCAATTCATAATAAAAAATAATTAGGATTAATAAAAAAAAAAGAATCAATGGTCTACTCATAATTATTAAGAGAACCTTTCCCACATAAGGTACTAATCTATTTTTAACATCTAATTAGTAATTTAATTGGGTAATCATTCAAATTAAGAAGATAAGCTCGTTGCTTTTTTGTCTTACTCTAATTGGAGCCATAAGGCTCTATCCATTTATTCACTATACTCACCTATAAAATACTTTACTTAATTCCAAAAATAAAAATTTATTCCATTATGAGCATAAAATTTTTGATTTTTATTCTATGATTCTATTATTGTTTTTTATGTTTTTTTTTTTTTACGACATGCTTTTTTTTCCATTCATTACCTTTCAGGATCAGTCGCGGTATTCTAAACTCTACCAATAGTCTAGACGAATTTGTTCATCCAAATGTGTAAAAGATTATAGTCGCACTTAAAAGCCGAGTACTCTACCGTTGAGTTAGCAACCCGAATCAATATGAAAATGTAGAAATGATCGAAAAAAAAAAAAAAAATAATAATAATTAAATTGCACTGCACAACTGCGACAAAACATGGAACTTGAAACAAATATAAAGCGGATCGGGTAAAAAAAAAAATATAATTATAAATCTTGTTTTATCAATTTTTTTTTTTTATTTTCGATAAGAAAATACGTTTTGTATATTTGTATAAAAAAGAATAAATCCAGCAAACCCATATATTTTTATAAAGTAAAGGAAATAACCAATAGGGAATGGGGATAAAAAGATCTATTTATCTACGATAAAATTATATTTGTTCGAGATGCCGTTGTCAATATGAATAAACTTTATTAGAAAACAAATTTAAAGAAATTCTATATAAATTTGTGTTGGATTCATACAACATAAAGAATAAATTGGAGCGACAAAAAAAGAAAGATCACCCCCCCCTTTTTTTTCTGGAGGGGGGGTTCCACAAAAAGTAGCAATAAAAAAAAAACGAAGAATAAAATAAGTATAAATATAACAAGAAGAAAACAAACTTTGAATAAATAATTAAACAAAGATAGGTACTAGTGAGCCTACCCTTTATTTTTTGTCAAAAATCAATTATAAATTCTTTCTTTAAACAATTCTGCCTTCCTTAAAATATCATGAACAGTTCCTGTGGGTTGAGCACCTTTTTCAAGGAAATATAAAATAGCAGGAACATTTGAATAAGTTTGATTATTTATTGGATCATAAAAACCAACTCTTCGAAGATCTCTTCCTTCTCTTCGGGATCGAACATCAATTGCAACGATTCGATAGATGGCTCATTGGGATAGATGTATATAAAAAATGCCCCCCTAGAAACGTATAGGAGGTTTTATCCTCATACGGCTCAAGAAAAAATGATTTTAATTTATCTAATTTCTATCTATATAGATAGAAATAGAAAGATAAATGGATCCATAAAGAATTAAACTCTAATTTTCGCCCTTTTCCTTCTTCACAGAAAAAAATAAATTTCATTCGTACTCTTAACTCAAGTTGAATAGTTTTTAAAGAGTTCAAAATAAAATCCTTAGAATTTATTGAGCTGTCTATAACCTCTTTTTTTGTCTCCTTTTGGATTTGTTTTTTTTTTTACTAATTATGATGTATGATACAATTGTTGAGACAGATTAAAATAGTGTTTCCTTGTTCCGGAATTCGTTGTATTTGCTTTGCGCTTTGTGAAATCATTGGGTTTAGACATTACTTCGGTGATCTTTACTCCTTTTTAAAAAGGCAGCAACATACCTTTTGTTTATCTATAAAACAAAGAAAAATCATATAAAAGGTTGATTCCTTTGCGATACACTTTTGATCAAAAAAGTTTCAAAATTTAGACAAATTTGACTTTTTTATTTCAAACTTGTTCAAATTTTAAACTTTCCTTTTATATATATATGAATATTTTAAATAATATTTCTATCGATCATATATTTTTGATGATATATTTACAAAGTTGGTCTAACTTATTGATTGTAACTAACCCTAGATTATTCTCCCGATAAATGAATAAATTAGTTTTGCTCGAGCTACATCATATGCTCTACCATTAGTCTTTTTATTTAACAACCCAAGACAAATAAAATTTGGTTTCTAGCAGAACAAACTATGTCGAGACAAGAGCATTTTCATTCGTATAGAAAATGGTGGATATCAGAATCCACAGTAAATCATGTCCTTCAAGTCGCACGTTGCTTTTTACCACATCGTTTCAAACGAAGTTTTACCATAACAACCCTCTAATTTTATTTGAATTTGGAACCGTATGCAATTGATTCAATATAGAATCATGAATAGTCATTGGCTGAATCGATACATAATAATACACACCTATCTATTTCTAAATAGATAGAGATTTATCCGGAAAGGATTTAACTGAATTTAATTACATATTTTTTTTTATTTATCTGAAAAAAAAAAGAGGATTATAAGAATCATACTTCGAATTCATATTGAAAAACATTGTATTCAATATGTTAAAGAACATTTTTTAATTCAATTTGAAATTTAAATTGAGAAGAATCTTTTGTTTTTGATGGAAATAGTCTGGGACGGAAGGATTCGAACCTCCGAGTAATAGGACCAAAACCCATTGCCTTACCGCTTGGCCACGCCCCATTTTTCTTTTGTATAAGAAAAATTAAGCGAAATATTGGTTATTCGTCAATAACCATCCAAAATACATATAAGACATGTTGTTCAAAACAATAGATATAGAATCAAAAAAATGAATTGATCATTACATAGAATTCAATTAAGATATTGTATGAAAGTTGAATTTTTGTATTCTCGTTTGATTGCAGAATGTAAGGAAGGATTCTTTATTGAGGAGAAGTAAAAAAAAAAAGAAGAATTTATTTCATTTCTCTGACTTTTTCATTTTTTACTCAGAAAAACAACTCAATCCAATCTGATAATTTATTATAATTTCAATTAAAAAAAAAAAAATGTTTGTTATGTTTAATATCTTTAGTTTAATCTGTATCTGTCTTAATTCTACCCTTTCTTCGAGTAGTTTTTTATTCGCCAAATTGCCCGAAGCTTATGCCTTTTTTAATCCAATCGTAGACATTATGCCGGTTATCCCTTTATTTTTTTTTCTCTTAGCCTTTGTTTGGCAAGCTGCTGTAAGTTTTCGATAAAAATAAAATATATATTCAATTAATATTCGTAGTTACTTCTTATATGATATTTATATGAGAAAGGAATTCCTGAAAATAAATTTTTTAAAATTTATTATTTTTAGAGCGTCATATCAAAATAATGTATAGTGTGTGTTGTAAAATAGGCAATCTATTTCCTAAAAAAAAAAAATGATCTTATCTTGGAGATTATGTAATGCTTACTCTTAAACTCTTCGTCTACACAGTAGTAATATTCTTTGTTTCTCTCTTCATCTTCGGATTCTTATCTAATGATCCGGGGCGTAATCCCGGGCGTGAAGAATAAAAAAGAGATGAGATTCGTTTTTAGTTTATTTTTTCATAGGTCAATGTATAAAACTAGATAAAGATAAAAAAATTAATAAAAGAATAAAAATTTATTCCAACTTGAAAATTTCAAGTGATCGGGGGAATCGGAGAGAGAGGGATTCGAACCCTCGGTACGAATAATTCGTACAACGGATTAGCAATCCGACGCTTTAATCCACTCAGCCATCTCTCCCCATTCCAAATTGTAAATTTTTTATGTGATATAACACGTGAAGTCAAGATTTAAAAGAATTTTTATTTTATTTCTTTTTTTATAATGATTCGAAACGTATTTATACAATAGAAAAAATACCTTACTTCTTTTATTTTGTGCAAAAGGTTCATTTCCCCGGCCTGGTTA